AATTGGAGTACCTCTACGGGATAGACCTCAACAGAAAACTGTTGAGGAACGGCAGCAGGTGATTGAGTTCAGTAGTTCCTCATAGAAAATTATTGACTCTAGAGATATGGTAATATGGAGAAGACAAAATTGTTTGAAGCGCGCACAGATTATTCACATTTCATTTGATGGTCAGAGGCGAATTGAAAGCTAAGCAGTGGTAATTAGAAAGACCCCCCGGGGGAAAATAGAGATGTCTCCTACGTTACCCGTAATATGTGGAAGTATCGACGTAATTTCATAGAGTCATCCGGTCTGAATGCTACATGAAGAACATAAGCCAGATGACGGAACGGGGAGACCTAGGATGTAGAAGATCATAACATGAGTGATTCGGCAGATTTGGATTCCTATATAGCCACTCATGTGGTACTTCATCATACGATTCATATAAGATCCATCTGTCTAGATATCATCATATACATCTAGAAAGCCGTATGCTTTGGAAGAAGCTTGTACAGTTTGGGAAGGGGTTTTGATTGATAAAAAAGAAGAATCTACTTCAACCGATATGCCCTTAGGCACGGCCATACATAACATAGAAATCACACTTGGAAAGGGTGGACAATTAGCTAGAGCAGCAGGCGCTGTAGCGAAACTGATTGCAAAAGAGGGTAAATCGGCCACATTAAGATTACCGTCTGGGGAGGTCCGTTTGATATCCAAAAACTGCTTAGCAACAGTCGGACAAGTGGGTAATGTGGGGGTGAACCAGAAAAGTTTGGGTAGAGCCGGATCTAAGTGTTGGCTAGGTAAGCGTCCTGTAGTAAGAGGAGTAGTTATGAACCCTGTAGACCATCCCCATGGGGGCGGTGAAGGGAGAGCCCCGATTGGTAGAAAAAAACCCACAACCCCTTGGGGCTATCCTGCGCTTGGAAGAAGAAGTAGGAAAAGGAAAAAATATAGTGATAGTTTGATTCTTCGTCGCCGTAAATAGGAACTGTGATGGGCGAACGACGGGAATTGAACCCGCGCATGGTGGATTCACAATCCACTGCCTTGATCCACTTGGCTACATCCGCCCCTTCCCTTATCTAGCTAAAGTATTTTTGCTTTTTTCCATTCATCATTATACTTCAGATTAAGATCGAGATATTGCCAATTTCAAAAATGTAAAAAAAGGAGTAATCAGCCGTGACACGTTCACTCAAAAAAAATCCTTTTGTAGCTAATCATTTATCGGGAAAAATTGAAAAACTCAACATGAGGGAGGAGAAAGAAATAATAGTGACTTGGTCTCGGGCATCTACCATTATACCCACAATGATTGGCCATACAATCGCTATTCATAATGGAAAGGAACATTTACCTATTTATATAACAGATCGTATGGTCGGTCACAAATTGGGAGAATTCGCACCTACTCTCACTTTCGTAAGACATGTGAGAAACGATAATAAATCTCGTCGTTAGTCGTTATACTAAGCATTCATGTGAAAAGTCTTATCTTAGATGCTATCTTTCTTTCTCTCTTTCTTTCTCTCTTTCTTTCTCTTATAGTAAGAGTATAGTTCTTTTTCTAGCATACTAAGACTTATCTTATTCTTACTTATCTTATTCTTACTTATCTTATTCTTACTTATCTTATTCTTACTTATCTTATTCTTACTTATCTTATTCTTACTTATCTTATACTATACTTCACCTAGGCACCTATCTTTCATTGGCGGAGGAGAACTTTCTTTTATGATAAAGAAAAAAAATTCGGATAAAGAAGCAAAAGTGTTAGCTCAACATATACGTATGTCTGTTTTCAAAGCACGAAGAGTAATTGATCAGATTCGCGGACGTTCTTATGAGGAAACACTTATGATACTGGAACTAATGCCTTATCGGGCATCGTATCCAATTTTAAAATTGGTTTATTCTGCAGCAGCAAATGCTAGTAATAATATGGGTTTGAATGAAGCTGATTTATTTATTAGTAAAGCTGAAGTCAATGGAGGTGCTATTATGAAAAAGTTAAGACCCCGGGCTCGAGGGCGTAGTTATCTTATAAAAAAAACCACTTGTCATATAAAGATTGTTTTAAAAGAAAAATTCTAGATTCATCTAAAGAAAGATAATTTGGATTCCTATTTTGAAA